CGGTTCTGAATCCGCAAGTACCGGCGGAGGCCCAAGAAACCACCTGACCCCGTACATCTGTAACCGTTACTATGGTATTATTCAAACCGGCTTGAATATGAATAACCCCTTTTGGTATTCTACGCCCACTCTTACGTGAACTAAAGCGCCCCCCCCTGCGTGAGCTGAGATGTCCTTTCCTACGTGAACCAACTCTTGGTCTTATTATAATAGGTTTTGCCATATTTTGTCATCTCATAAATGGGAGTCAGAGATATATGGATATATCCATTTCATGTTAAAACAGATCATTTGGACATTTAGAGAGCCTCTAATTGTCGATTTTGAGTTTAGATTCGAAGGATTATCCTTGTCTCTGTTTATGTCTCGGGTTGGAACAAATTACTATAATTCGTCCCCTCCTACGGATCAGTCGACATCTTTGACAAATTTTACGAACGGAGGCCCTTATTTTCATATTTGTAATTCCTCAATTTTTAATCTACTCCTTGGAAGAAAATAAGTCTCTTGCAATTTTGAGATACGAGTCCCCACAAAAGTAGTGTGAGTGTTGAAAAAGTCACCTAGTCATTTGAATCTTTGTTGTTGAGTCGATTTGAATCTTTGTTGTTGAGTCGATAAATGATACGTCCCTTGGTTGAATCGTAACGACTTACTTCAATTTTTACTCTATCTCCTGGTAGTATTCGTATAAAACCACATCGGATCTTTCCTGAAATATACCCTAGAATCAGATCTTCATTATCTAAACGAACCCGGAACATCCCATTAGGGAGTGATTCCGTAATTAAACCTTCGTAAACCCATTTTTGTTCTTTCATTCGAGGTAATCCCTTTGAAGTATCAATTCATGGAAGAAGAGTGATATTGGTATGCTTTTTTTTGTCACAAATAGGAATAGGAAGTTACCGACCCAATTCGGATACCAGAAAGATCACCATATATAACACAAAATTTCCCCCCCGATTCTTTCTAGTCGAGCCTCTCGATCTGTCATTATGCCTCGAGAAGTAGAAAGAATTACAAGCCCCATTCCTCCTAAAATCTTAGGGATTTGTTGATAGTTAGAATAGATTCGTACACCGGGTCGGCTGATACGTTTTAAAATAGTTCGATATGGCCCTTTTCTATACCTTCTTCTATATCGTAGGGTTGAAACTAAGAAATTTGTGTTCTTTTCTCGATGTTTCCTCACGTTTTCGATAAAGCCTTCTCGTAGAAGTATTTTCACAATGTTTTCGGTGATATTAGTAGATGCTATTCGAACCAGTTCTTTGTTATGCATCTCTGCGTTTCGGATAGAAGTTAGTATGTCGCCAATAGTGTCCCTACCCATGATGAGCTATAATCATTGGTGCCTTCGATTTTTTTTTATTATCAACATGCTCTTTTTTTTCTTTATCAATTATTACTATTTAAGGGATATACGTGAGACACAATCTACTAATTCATTGAATCTATTTCAGAGACACTCAAACTATCGCGGTCTCGTCTATGAGTCTTTATAATACCTCAGGGGCTAATGAGACTATTTTAGTAAAATTCAACTGTCTCAATTCCCAAGCGATCGCACCAAAGACTCGAGTTCCTTTTGGATTGCCTTTTTGATCAATGACAACTGCAGCATTGTCATCATATTGTATTATCATGCCATTGTCACGTTTGAGTTCTTTACATGTACGTACAACTACAGCTCTGATCACTTCTGATTTTTCTAGAGGCATATGAGGCACTGCTTCTTTGATTACAGCAACAATAATGTCACCAATATGAGCATATTGGCGATTACTAGCTCCTATGATTCGAATACACATCAATTTTCGAGCTCCGCTGTTGTCCGCTACATTTAAATGGGTCTGAGATTGAATCATAGCTTTTTTTGATCTTTTCTTTCAATCCAAAGAAAGGGCAAAAGAAAAAAGAAATATTGTTTGGCCAGAAAAAAACCAACCACAGGTTGGTTTTCATCAGAAATACCCCTTTCCTTTGTTTGCATATCCCTATTCGACAATAAGGAATTGAGTTCGTATAGGCATTTTGGACGCAGCTATTGAAATAGCTTCTCTGGCTACTTTTGCTGATACCCCAACCATTTCATAAAGTATTCGACCCGGTTTCACAACAGATACCCAATATTCGGGCGATCCTTTCCCCGAACCCATACGTGTTTCCGTTGGTCTTATTGTAACAGGTTTGTCTGGAAATATGCGTACCCATACTTTTCCACCACGACGTGCATACCGTGTCATTGCTCGTCGTCCTGCTTCTATTTGTCTAGATGTGATCCAAGCCGGCTCAAGTGCCTGAAGAGCGTATCTACCGAAACAAATCCGGTTGCCTCGATAAGAAACGCCCCGCATTCTTCCTCTATGTTGTTTACGGAATCTGGTTCTTTTTGGGTTATAGTTGATGGTTGTTTCACAATTCCATCTCTACTGCAGAACTGGACATGAGAATTTCTTCTCATCCAGCTCCTCGCGAATGAAACGATTCAATAATATTAGAGATAGGTATTCAATGAATAATACACTGAATCATACGATTCTTTTTTTTTAGATCTAAGATTGTATACACGAATAGACGTATAGATATTTCTATACATCTAGAATCGAATTTCATTTCGAATTTCTTTTTGCTATAATAGATAGATAACCAATCTTGATTTGGACTTTTAGTGAATATCCTAAAACGTCGTAAGGCTTTCGCGGGCGAACATTGACTCTTTCAAGATCTGGTTCATCCGAAGGGTCAGTCCATGACCTTTCAGAATAACTGAATTGGTTTCTGGTGCGTTCCGCCATCCTACCCACTGAATTATTAGAATTCGTTTTCAATAGAATCTTCTGCAGTCACAGGTTCCGTCGTTCCCATCACTTCTTGCTGAATGGCTAGGCCGAATTAATTTTCTGCAATGGAGCTCGTAATTGAATTTGTTGTTCCTGAGTCAATTTCCTCAGCCTTTAATTGACTTGATGCTCTTTTTTTGTTTTAGGTTCTTCCTAAGTATTGATGCTTTATTACACTGCCTTTTCTGAGATAATTCATAGACCATACATATTGGAATCATATATCATGGATATTTTGGTTCTCTCTTTCTATCAACCCTCCATTTACCCGATCCTTTTCTTTCACAATCTAGAATCAGATTGATTTTTTTTATGTAAAAAGATTTCAGTTGCTACAACTCTCTGATCAATCGATCATAGAGTGACTGATTCCTTGGATCCAGATAATACGAAGCAATGAGCTGGTTATTAGTTCTATAGTTATTAGTTCTATAGTTATGAGTTCTATCGTTATTAGCTCTTACTCCTATTCTGGTATGGGCCATCCCCCTTTGAACCCTAACTTAAACCTAAAGGAAATAACTGACGAGTCACACACTAAGCATAGCAATTATATCAAAGGATCAATCCAATTTTGATTCAACCCTATAGAATAGAATCGAATAAAAATAAAAAAGAATTGCTCATTTCTGATTGAACGAAAAGGGATGAAAGAGTTTGTCATTTTGTGTTCCATCTTGGATAGAACGGAAATCAAAAGAAAGTATCCTTATTCCTCGCCCGCAAATATCCAAATTTTGATGCCTAATACCCCATAAACCATTCGAACTGTATATGAACAATAATCAATTTTAGCTCGAATGGTTTGTAGCGGAACCCTCCCTTCTCTGATCCATTCGACACGTGCAATTTCTTTTCCGTCGATACGGCCTGCAATTTGTACTTGAATTCCTTTTGTATTCCCTGGGGTAATGGATTTTTCAATTGCGGTTCTCATTACCTTTCGAAATGCAACTCTTTCTTTTAATTGTTTGGCTATGTATTCTGCAAGAATAGTAGGCTGTCCATAGGGCTTTGTAATTATTGTGATAGCAATGTTGAGTTTATGGTTCACAGAATGAAACCCTTTTTCTACATTGGTCTGTAATTCTTTGATTCTTTGTGGTTTTCCCTTTCTTAAAAATTTTGGCAAGTCTGGGAAGCTCGTATAGATTACGACCTTTATCACATCGCTACTTTTTTGAATCTCTATACGTGAAATGATTGTCTCATCGGAGGGTCGGTTTTTTTTTACATTTTTCTTTATACAATCACGTACAAAATTTTTGATACAATCACGTATTTTTTGATCTTCCTGAAGACCTTTGGAGTAATTTTTGGGTTCTGCAAACCAAAGGGAATGATGTCTTTGGGTTGTACCAAGTCTCAAACCAAGTGGATTTATTTTTTGTCCCATATACCCTCACTCTCCTTATTAGCCCAGTTCAATTTCAATCTGTCCTGATCTCTCATATAGAAATACCTCTTTCTTATATCTGTATATTTAGTATATATATCTATCCATCTTTTTTTATCCATATTTGATCTTTTGATATATCTTTCAATACAATAGTTATATGACAGGTGGTTCTTTTTATGGGATAACTATGTCCTCGCGCTCGAGGTTTTAACTTTTTCCTGATAGTACCCCTGTTGACTTCGGCTTTACTAATGATTAAATCCGTTTTCTTTAACCCCATATTGTGACTCGCATTGGCTGCTGCAGAATAAACCAATTTTAAAATAGGGGAACATGCTCGATAAGGCATGAGTGCTAATATCATAAGTGTTTCTTTGTAGGAACGTCCACGAATCTGATCAATGACTCTTCGCGCTTTGTGAGCAGACAGACGGATATGTTGACCTAAAGCGTATACGTCTCTACTGTTGTTCTTGTTTATCATCAGGTTTACCTCCCACGAATGAACGATGAGCACCTAATATCTACTTTTTTAATTCAGATTAACGACGAGATTTATTGTCGTTTCTCGTATGTTCCCGGAAATTAAGAGTAGGTGCAAATTCTCCCAATTTTTGACCTACCATACGCTCTGTTATATAAACAGGCAAATGCTCTTTTCCATTATGAATGGCGATTGTATGTCCGATCATTGTGGGTATAATGGTAGATGCTCGGGACCAAGTTATTATTATTTCTTTTTCCCCCTTGCTGTT